TAGGTATGGTCTAAGTAAATCAATGGATAGTCTTGATGGTATTGGACATACCAATGGAAGTGAGAACCGCATTCTAAATGATACGGAGAAAAACATTCTTGATTGGAGTGATAGTAACAATTATAGTTTCAGTACTGTTGATTATTTATTTGAGATCAGGAATATTTGGAGTTTGATCTCTGATGACACTTTTTTAGTTAGGGATAGTAATGGCGATAGTTATTCTGTATATTTTGATATTGAAAATCAGATTTTTGAGATTGACAATAATAGTTCTTTTTTGGGTGAACTAGAAAGTTTCTTTTCTAGTTATTTGAATAAGGGGTCTAAAAATAAGAATAACTACTACTATCATTACATGTATGATACTCCATTTAGTTGGAATAATCACATTACTAATTGTATTGATAGTTATCTTCGTTTTGAAATCGATAGTAGTATTACTAGTTACATTTCGGGTGATATCGTCAATTACAGTGATGGTTACATTTATAGTTTCATTTGTACTGAAAGTGTAAGTAGTAGTCAAAGTGGTAGTTCTAGTATAAGAACTAGTAGTAATGACAGCGATTTCAATATGAGAGAAAATTCTAACGATTATGATATAAATAAAAAATACAGACATTTATGGGTTCAATGCGAAAATTGTTATGGATTAAATTATAAAAAATTTTTTAGGTCAAAAATGAATATTTGTGAACAGTGTGGATATCATTTGAAAATGAGTAGTTCAGATAGAATCGAAGTTTCGATTGATCCGGATACTTGGGATCCTATGGATGAAGATATGGTCTCTATAGACCCTATAGAATTTCATTCAGAGGAGGAACCTTATAGAGATCGTATTGATTCTTATCAAAGAAAGACAGGTTTAACTGAAGCTGTTCAAACTGGCATAGGTCAACTAAATGGTATTCCTGTAGCAATTGGGGTTATGGATTTTCAGTTCATGGGAGGTAGTATGGGATCCGTAGTAGGCGAGAAAATCACCCGTTTGATCGAGTATGCTACTAATAGATCTCTACCTGTCATTATTGTGTGTGCTTCTGGGGGAGCGCGCATGCAAGAAGGAAGTTTGAGCTTGATGCAAATGGCTAAAATATCTTCTGCCTCATATAATTATCAATCAAATAAAAAGTTATTCTATGTATCAATCCTTACATCTCCTACAACTGGTGGGGTGACGGCAAGTTTTGGTATGTTGGGGGATGTCATTATTGCTGAACCTAATGCCTACATTGCATTTGCGGGTAAAAGAGTAATTGAACAAACATTGAATAAGACAGTGCCTGATGGTTCACAATCGGCTGAATATTTATTCCATAAGGGCTTATTCGACCCAATTGTACCACGTAATCCTTTAAAAGGTGTTCTGAGTGAGTTATTTCAACTTCATGGTTTCCTTCCTTTGAATCAAAAAAAAAACAATTTTCTCTCACCTTCTTAGGTATTAATACAGACAATATTAAAAAATATAAAATATAGAAATAAAATATTAAAATATAGAAAGAAGAAATATAGAATAGAGATGATTTCTATATCTACCGAGAACCCCATTTTTACTATGAATCCCTGTTTGTTGGATCGGGTTAGTTAGAGTCGTGAACTGATAAGAAATTCTTTGATATTCGTGTAAAAAGATGATATAAAAATGAATAGTAACTTAATTCATTTTTATATTAGATCCCTTGCACTTATTAACTAGTTATTATTATTTATAATAGATATAGTTATCATAAGACCTCTTTATAAGAGGTACAAATAGTAAATCGAGGTACCCATTCTATGACAGATTTTAACTTACCCTCTATTTTTGTGCCCTTAGTAGGCCTAGTATTTCCGGCAATTGCAATGGCTTCGTTATCTCTTTATGTCCAAAAAAATAAGATTGTCTAGATACGATGGAAACAAATCTCATCAATTTATTTGAACACTGACTAGATTATAATACAGATATTTATTTAGTGTAATATGATACGATATGTGTCTCTTTCTGAACACAAATGTTGTTATGCACGTAGATAGATGATATCTGCCTACAAATTAATGTATTTGACTAATTACTATTAATGCTTCGCATCAGAATAGTGCTAGTTGATGAGAGTTACTTCAGCATCAAGACAAGTAAAGTCAAATTTCATTTGGATTATTCTCTCAATTCCAATCGAATACAACTGGATCTAGTATAGTATGAACTGGCGATCAGAACATATATGGATAGAACTTATAACGGGATCTCGAAAAACAAGTAATTTTTGCTGGGCCTGTATCCTTTTTTTAGGTTCACTAGGATTCTTAGTGGTTGGAACTTCTAGTTATCTTGGTAGGAATCTGATATCTGTATTTCCATCCCAGCAAATCATTTTTTTTCCACAAGGTATTGTCATGTCTTTCTATGGGGTCGCGGGACTATTCATTAGCTCCTATTTGTGGTGCACAATTTCGTGGAATGTGGGTAGTGGTTATGACCGATTCGATAGAAAAGAAGGAATAGTGTGTATTTTTCGTTGGGGATTTCCTGGAATAAATCGCCGCATCTTCCTTCGCTTCCTTATGCGAGATATCCAATCAATCAGAATGCAGGTTAAAGAGGGTCTTTATTCTCGTCGTATCCTTTATATGGAAATCAGAGGCCAAGGAGCCATTCCCTTGACTCGTACTGATGAGAATTTTACTCCACGAGAAATTGAACAAAAAGCTGCCGAATTGGCGTATTTCTTGCACGTACCGATTGAAGTATTTTGAAAAATAACGGTTTTCTCAGCATGAGGGAAAAAACTTGCTAACCCCCCTTTTATTTACTACAACTGAAGTTTATTCAGAATGCTCATTCGAGCAAATTCTATTTTATGTTCCTGTTCTGTTGGCGCGCGGCGCCACATAGAATAAAACAAAAAGCAGAGAACGTATATGGGTAACTATAATAAAATTAACTATAAAAAAAAAGAAAATATTCTTAAAAAGAATAAGTTTTTTGTATACCAAAACTATTTTGTATATGTACAGAGCCCGACTCAATTCTTTAAATATATCCGAAATTTATTTCATAATAATAAATTCCTCTTTTTAGGTTCAAGATTTTGAATTGATACCTTATTTCTGGGATGTGTTTAGGCGGTGAAAGTGAAACATTTCGAAAAATTCATTGATCGGGGGGGGGCTCGTCTCGAAATATGAATAATATTTGTTTCGTTATTTGAAGTGGTTTTTCGAGTATTCATCAAAAGGAACAAATGAAGATGAAATTGGTTCGAATTTGCCCAATTGAGATATCTGGAAATACTATTTGATAATTTTTTTTCATACGAATCCAAAAGGAGTTTTATTCTATTTTTCTATTCTTTATAGATTCAAGGACTAAATTTTTACACAAAAATGAGAATAGATCCATAGACTCGATACCTTGTTATATAACTCGTTCTTTATAAAAATATCAGATAGAGTCAACGATTGAAGCAAGTTCATTACCAATTCACAGATAAAAAATGAAAAAAAAGAAAGCATTGATTTCCATACCATATCTTGTATCTATAGTATTTTTGCCCTGGTGGGTCTCTCTCTCATTTAATAAAAGTCTGGAACCCTGGATTACTAACTGGTGGAATAGTGGACAATCCGAAACCTTTTTGAATGATATTCAAGAGAAAAACGTTCTAGAAAGATTCATAGAACTAGAAGAACTATTCCTCTTGGACGAAATGATAAAAGAGTACCCAGAGACACATATACAAAAGTTTGGTATAGAGATACACAAGGAAACAATACAATTGATCAAAACACACAATGAATATAATCTCCATATCATTTTGCATTTCTCCACAAATATAATCTGTTTTGTTATTCTAAGTGGTTATTTTTTTCTGAGTAATGAAGAACTTATCATTCTTAATTCTTGGGTTCAAAAATTGTTGTATAACTTAAGTGACACGATAAAGGCTTTTTCCATTCTTTTAATCACTGATTTATGGATCGGATTTCACTCCACCCATGGTTGGGAACTAATGATTGGTTTGGTCTACAACGATTTTGGATTGGCTCATAACGATCAAATTATATCTGGTCTTGTTTCCACTTTTCCAGTTATTCTAGATACAATTGTGAAATATTGGATCTTCCATTATTTAAATCGTGTATCTCCTTCACTTGTAGTTATTTATCATTCAATGAATGAATGAAGAACTCATTTGATCTCTCGATATCAATCAAATCATAATCTTTTTTCGTGTATAAAAAAAGCATTTTTAATCTTACTTATTCTTTATATTTTTTTTTCTACCTGTTAAAGGTATTCATCCTATGCTATATTCCAGTACAATAGCAGACTCGTGGGTAGGGAAACTATATTAGTTACCTATCTAATTTATTGTAGAAATTCCGTGATCAATGATTGGACCATGCAAAATAGAAATACTTTTTGGGGGGTAAAGGCACAGATAACTCGATCCATTTTTGTATCGATCATGATATATGTAATAACTCGGGCATCTATTTCAAATGCATATCCCATTTTCGCACAACAGGGTTATGAAAATCCACGAGAAGCAACTGGGCGAATTGTATGTGCCAATTGCCATTTAGCTAGTAAACCCGTGGATATTGAAGTTCCGCAAGCTGTGCTTCCTGATACTGTATTTGAAGCAGTTGTTCGAATCCCTTATGATATGCAACTGAAACAAGTTCTTGCTAATGGTAAAAAAGGGGCTTTGAATGTGGGGGCTGTTCTTATTTTACCCGAAGGATTCGAATTAGCCCCTCCCGATCGTATTTCTCCTGAGGTGAAAGAAAAGATGGGAAATCTCTCTTTTCAGAATTATCGTCCCAATAAAAAAAATATTCTTGTGATAGGTCCCGCTCCTGGTCAGAAATATAGTGAAATCGTTTTTCCTATTCTTTCCCCCGACCCGGCTACGAAAAAAGACGTTCACTTTTTAAAATATCCTATATATGTAGGTGGGAACAGAGGAAGGGGACAGATTTATCCTGATGGAAGCAAAAGTAAC